TATAACTATAGCATACCCCCCTTTCACGAATTGCTGCATTTATTCGAGTGATCCACAAACGACGAAAATTTATTTTTTGCCTATCCCTATCCCGATGAGCCGAAACCAAAGCTCTTATTTTTTGTTGAGTAATAGTTCGAGTAAGTCTTGAATGAGCCCCCCGAAAGCTTGATGCAAATAAACGAATTTTTGTTCTACGTCTCCGAGCGATATATCCCCGTCTAATTCTGGTCATTGAATAAATGAAACTTTAACGAATAACTAATAGATTTCCTTTCTTTCAGTTATTCTTTTGCCCCTTTCCTAGTATATTAATAACAAAACGGATTTTTCCAATGTATAAACTAAAAATTCCAATGGCTTTGGCTACTATAACCTTCCCAACCACGATTTTTTATTTTTTCTAGGCATTTCACCTCGAAATACGAAATTGTACTTAAAAAATAGCAATGATAAAGAAATAGTGGATTCCATCGTTTCTATGGTTACTTCTTAAACGGTGAGGTCTTCTCTATACACCGGAGCCTTTACTTCATTTAATCAATGTTATTGCTAACTTGTATAGTTCACATTCTTCGGCTCTACCCATGAATTATCCAGTAATAGGTCTTTCACAACGAGCTCTACCTATACAGTAACGGTATTTAATTATGAAAGTTGGCTGGGTAGCTGACCCTGTTAGTCCGTTCTTGCAAGAGGCGTCTAGGTTAACTAAGATTTCCTCCGCTTAATGGATAACCATTTGCTACCAATGGAGAATTGCTTCTCATCTTGAATTGAGGTGAGTGGTTTTACACCAATAGAAACCATAAATTTCATACACAATAAAAGGGATATGATCCATTTTCTTATTTTTAGATAGTAAATGTAGTTCGTTTTTCCCTTCTATCCTATTTGATCATTGATATTTGAACATTGTCCTCTTTCCTTTGTTCTAGTTCATGATCTGAACGAGTCGCACATACACCCTAGTACATGTTCCTCGACGCTGAGGGCATCCCCGAAGCGCGGGGGATTTTGTGACATTTCTAATTGGCTGTCTTGTATTTCTAATAAGTTGTTTAATCGTTGGCATGTTGAATCATATACATAATGGACTGGTTTAGATCGATCCTAACCGGATGATTATGAATTACAATTACAATAGTAAATAAAAATCATAGAATATTAAACTCGGCAGGGTGAATTTTAAATCACGACTTGACGTGAAATTGAAATAAAGGCTATTCTCATTCAACCGCTACAAGATCAACAATTCCATAAGCTTGGGCTTCTGTTGCTGACATAAAAACATCTCTTTCCATGTCTTCGGATACAACCCATAAAGGTTTGCCCGTTCTTTGTACATAAACCCTTGTCAGGGTTTCACGTAGTTTCAGCAGTTCTCCCACTTCCAGGATGAATTCTCCCGTTGCTACTTCAGAAAAAGAACCAGCGGGTTGATGGATCATTACCCTGATGATATAAGATAATAAAAAGTTTCTCTATTTCGCACGATGAGGGGAAGATAAAAGAAAGATAAAAGAATAACAAGAAAAAAGATAGAATCGAACAACCGTACGGGCATTATGCATTGCATACGGCTCTACAATAAAATTGACCCTTACCTTCAAAAAATAGGATCGATTAGACCCCGATCGGTAAATGATCAACTTACCACCCTTCCTTTCGGAGGAATTCAAAAATACTATGATGGCTCCGTTGCTTTATATATTTATTATATTTTTTTGTCTGTGATTTGTCTGTCATTCAGCAATCCCAAAGTTGCTTTTTTGATCAAATAAACTAATGAAAAAAGAAAAGTTTTTTTTTTCGCTCTATACTATAAATATTGTTAAGAGACCTCTGGTGTGAAAAAAAGTTTGTGACGCTGAACTGGACTTCCGATAATAAAATAGGAAATACCTTTTTCTCATATTACTCTCTCGATACATAATCTAATGTTTTGAAAACAGAATTTCTTATTCTTATATCGAATTCAAAGTGCCATGCTATTATTACTTAATATTCATATTTCATATGGCGAAGGCATAGTCTTCTTTTTTCTCTCAAATAAAAGCCTCATTGGCGCCAAGCGTGAGGGAATGCTAGACGTTTGGTAATTTCTCCTCCTACCAGGATAAAAGATCCCATTGAAGCGGCTGATCCCATGCATATTGTATGTACATCTGGTTGCACAAATTGCATAGTATCATAAAGAGCGACCCCCGGTATTACCCATCCGCCAGGAGAGTTTATAAACAAATACAGATCTTTGGTATCATCCTCGATACTGAGATATATCATAAGACCAATAAGTTGATTTGAGATCTCACTATCAACCTCTTGACCTAAAAAAAGTAATCTTTCTCGATAAAGTCGGTTGATTAGGGTCAAATTGTATCCCCTCGAAACCGTACAGGCGCCTTTTGACGCATACGGTTCAAAAAAAATCAATGTGTAGATTCCAATACTTTTTCTTTTTTCATAGCAAGTTCTTTCTAACTAAAAGGATTTTCTT